TTATCAAATTTTGAAGATACTTTTTCGGATGAGCCGAGCCAATAGGATGAAATTAAAAGAGTTCCGCATCATGAACTATGTACCGCGCACATCACTTAGAAGGTCTCTAGAAAGTAACATAGGAGGAAATGAAGAAATAGAATATGAAAAATATAAGGAAATGAAAGAGGGTCATATTCTATTCGTACAGTATCCGAGATGAATCTTGGATATTCCCGCCCTTCAACTCCCCTAGACTCTATTTTTTGGTCTTTCAACTAAGCAATCGTTTTCGAATATGTATGAAGTAGTAACATTTTTTTGAACTGGCGGAGACACGAACAAATAAAAAAAGAAGAGGAAACAAAATAGAATTCGTTTCTTTTGTATACTTTAATACACAATACCCATGGTTTCTTTTGCCTGTTTTATATACATAAAACATAATTACATAAACATAATTAGTAAGGGGGATATCTCCGACACTTAGATGGATAAGTATGTATCATGATCTATACTATAATACTGAATATGGATGTCGACCCATATCAATTAATTTGTAGAATATATACTCATACAAATTACTCATGTGCCAGGAACCAGATTTGAACTGGTGACACGAGGATTTTCAGTCCTCTGCTCTACCAGCTGAGCTATCCCGACCATTCACGACGCATCACCCTCATTTTATTTTAATATAGGACTGGGGTCTATGTCAATTAAAAAAACGAAAAGATATTACAAAGTATTATCCAGGCCCTTGTAGAATTTCTTGTATCTTCAAAAAGAAAACTTTGTAAGTTTCAATACAGTACAAATAATGATGTGGATTGTTAATTATTCAAATTTAACACATTATTCAAAGATGCTGATTTACATTTGTACACGTATCATTATCATAATCCTAATCATATATATCACACACAAGGCTTGTGATAAGAAAACATTTTTCTGCTCAGATAGGTTTGTGAAAGAGTAGAGTGAGAATGACTGAGAAACATAACCAATTTCAAGTCGCTAATAAAATGAGAAGATAAATAATTAGGGAGGCAACGAGGCAACCAGGTCTTTTTGGGGATAGAGGGACTTGAACCCTCACGATTTCTAAAGTCGACGGATTTTCCTCTTACTATAAATTTCATTGTTGTCGATATTGACACGTAGAATGGGACTCTATCTTTATTCTTATCCGATTAATCAATTCTTAAAAAGATCTATCAGACTATGATGGAGTGAATGATTTGATCAATGACTATTTTTCATCTAAATAGATATATAAAAATTATAGAACCGGTTGGAGTCGTCATTAATCATTTTTAATCATTTGGCGATAGTATTTCAGTAAGTATACATATGTATATAGGTTTCATCCGTTCGGAAGTTTCGATGGAAGGATTCCTTTACGAACACAATGCCGCCAACTCCATTTATTAGAACAGCTTCCATTGAGTCTCTGCACCTATCCTTTATTTATTCTCGCTTTCTGAAACCCTTGTTTGTTTTCATAAAACGGGATTTGGCTCAGGATTGCCCATTTTTAATTCCAGGGTTTCTCTGAATTTGAAAGTTATCACTTAGTAGGTTTCCATACCAAGGCTCAATCCAATTAAGTCCGTAGCGTCTACCAATTTCGCCATATCCCCCCTTTTTTTGTGATGTGATTAGGATCACATCATGATGCCGTTTACCCCTTTTCGTTCATTTCCATTTTTATTATGCTGGAACCGTGGAATTCATTAGATATCGATTCCTGTATTGAAAAGTGTTTGCTCCTATTTGATTTCGTATCTATCTTCTTTCATCTCTATTGGAAACCATACTTGGTCCAATCAGAAATTCAATATAGATATATATCACATAACATATATCTATTATCTATTATAATATATATAATAGACTTATACATGTCCCTATTTCTATCATTTTTAGTGTGCAATTTTGAATACTTGAACGGTCGATTCTTTTTTTTCGTCTTAGGTTTCGCCTTTCCGAATGAAACCATAGGAATGTTTCATTATGATCTGGATTGCACTTTTATCTTTTTATCCTTTTCTTAGGGAAGACCCTAATAAATAATAAAAAAAACGACAAACGACAAAGGGCAATTTTGTAATTTTTAATTTCATTAATAGCCATAACTAATCGAATGGATATAATTAATCAATTCATTATTCCGTTAATTTAGAATTCGTTATCAATGAGTTATCAATGAATATTAATGAAATAGGAAATTCTTTTTTATTATATAAATTTATATAAATTCTATATTTTCGATTTCAAATATATATTAATATATATAATAATGAATTATATTAATTTAATATATTATACGATTCTAATATAGAATAAGATTCTAACTTAATTACCTTAATTACTAGAACTTAATTACTAGATTATATTACTAACTTTAGTTACCAAATTCTATTTCAAATTCGAAATATAACTAAATATATAGAAATATAAAACTATGTACTAAAATATTTTATATATAATTTATATAGTTATAATATAGTTATAGTTT